GTCCTCGTAGCTTAAACCAAAGCATAGCACTGAAGATGCTAAGACGGGAACCACCCCCCCCAAGGACAAAAGACTTAGTCCTAACCTTACCGTTAATTCTCCGCTCAACATATACATGCAAGTATCCGCACTCCAGTGCAAACGCCCCCAGCCTCTTACCAAGACAAAAGGAGCAGGCATCAGGCACGCCCGCAATGCAGCCCAAGACGCCTCGCCTAGCCACACCCCCACGGGCACTCAGCAGTAATTAACATTAAGCAATAGGCGAAAGCCTGACTTAGTTAGAGCAGCCAGGGTCGGTAAATCTTGTGCCAGCCACCGCGGTCATACAAGAGACCCAAATTAACCGTACACGGCGTAAAGAGTGGACCTCGACTATCACCAACCGACTAAGATGAAACTACAATCCAAGCTGTCATAAGCCTAGGACCCTCAGAAGCCTCTCCAAAGCTTATCTTAGCGTCTACGACCCATCTACCCCACGAAAGCCAGGATACAAACTGGGATTAGATACCCCACTATGCCCGGCCCTAAATCTTGATGTTTACCACACATAAACCATCCGCCTGAGAACTACGAGCATAAACGCTTAAAACTCTAAGGACTTGGCGGTGCCCTAAACCCACCTAGAGGAGCCTGTTCTACAATCGATAACCCACGATACACCCGACCCCTCCTTGCCAAAGCAGCCTACATACCGCCGTCGCCAGCTCACCTTTATGAAAGCACAGCAGTGAGCCCAATAGTCCACAACCACTAACAAGACAGGTCAAGGTATAGCCTATGGAGTGGAAGAAATGGGCTACATTTTCTAAAATAGACAAACCCAACGGAAAGAGGCCTGAAACCTGCCTCTAGAAGGCGGATTTAGCAGTAAAGAGGGACAATAGAGCCCTCTTTAAGTCGGCTCTAGGGCACGTACACACCGCCCGTCACCCTCCTCGCAAGCCACCCCAACACTAACTAAAGCACCAAACAGCTGAAGATGAGGTAAGTCGTAACAAGGTAAGTGTACCGGAAGGTGCACTTAGCATACCGAGGCGTAGCTACAATACAAAGCATTCAGCTTACACCTGAAAGATATCTGCCAAGTACCAGATCACCTCGAAGCCTACCCTAGCCTCACCCACTACGATCAAAAACCCACTGTCCTACCTAACTAAAACATTATCCCCCACTTAGTATAGGCGATAGAAAAGTGTGCCTGAGCGCTATAGAAAGAGTACCGCAAGGGAAAGAATGAAATAGCAATGAAAATCAAGCACTACACAGCAAAGATTGACCCTTGTACCTCTTGCATCATGATCTAGCAAGAACAGACAGACAAAGCGAACTTAAGCCTGCCACCCCGAAACCTAAGCGAGCTACTTACGAGCAGCTACCATGAGCGAACCCGTCTCTGTCGCAAAAGAGTGGGATGACTCGTCAGTAGAGGTGAAAAGCCAACCGAGCTGGGTGATAGCTGGTTGCCCGCAAAATGAATCTTAGTTCTTCCTTAACCCCTCTCTCAGGACAACCAACCCAAGCCCCCATGCAGCGGGTTAAGAGCTATCTAAAGGGGGTACAGCCCCTTTAAAGAGGACACACCCTCCACTAGCGGATAATCCCTCCCCACCTTGACCCCTGTGGGCCTTAAAGCAGCCACCCCAAAAGAGTGCGTCAAAGCTCTCAACCAAAAATATAAAAATAATGTGACTCCCTACATCCCTAGCTGGCCAACCTATAACAATAGATGAATTTATGCTAGAACGAGTAACTAGGATATCCTCCCCTCAAGCGCTAGTTTACACATCATTAACAGCCCAACCATCAATGCTCAACTCCAACCCCAAGACCAAACATTGCACATACCCTGTTAACCCAACCCAGGAGCGCGCACTAGGACGATTAAAACCTACAAAAGGAACTCGGCAAACTCAGGGCCCGACTGTTTACCAAAAACATAGCCTTCAGCCAAACAAGTATTGAAGGTGATGCCTGCCCAGTGACACCACGTTCAACGGCCGCGGTATCCTAACCGTGCAAAGGTAGCGCAATCAATTGTCCCATAAATCGAGACTTGTATGAACGGCTAAACGAGGCCCTAACTGTCTCCTGTAGGTAATCAGTGAAACTGATCTCCCCGTGCAAAAGCGGGAATAAACCCACAAGACGAGAAGACCCTGTGGAACTTTAAAATCAATAGCCACTACACACTAACCCAAAGCCCACTCGGCCCCACTATCCGCAACACTGGCTAATATTTTTAGATTGGGGCAATCTTGGAGAAAAACAAATCCTCCAAAAACTAGGCCAAACCCCTTAGCAAAGAGCTACCCCTCAACGCGCTAACAGTACCCAGATCCAATAAAATTGACCAATGAACCAAGCTACCCCAGGGATAACAGCGCAATCTCCCCCAAGAGCCCCTATCGACGAGGAGGTTTACGACCTCGATGTTGGATCAGGACATCCTAGTGGTGCAGCCGCTACTAAGGGTTCGTTTGTTCAACGATTAACAGTCCTACGTGATCTGAGTTCAGACCGGAGCAATCCAGGTCGGTTTCTATCTGTGACTAACCTTTCCCAGTACGAAAGGACCGGAAAGGTAGGGCCAATACCCCAAGCACGCCCTCATCTCAAGTGATGACTCCAACTAAATCACCAAAAGCCCACACCTACATTCCCTCTAGAAAAGAGCCGCTAGTGTAGCAGAGCCTGGCTAAATGCAAAAGACTTAAACCCTTTTCCCCAGAGGTTCAAATCCTCTCCCTAGCACTCCAACTATGACCTGGCCAAACATCCCTCCAACCTACCCCATCATATCACTAGCCTACATAATTCCCATCCTAGTTGCTGTGGCCTTCCTCACACTAGTTGAACGAAAAATCCTAAGCTACATACAATCCCGAAAGGGCCCAAACATCGTTGGCCCCTTTGGATTACTACAACCTGTAGCAGATGGAGTTAAACTGTTCATCAAAGAGCCCATCCGCCCCTCCACAGCCTCACCCCTCTTATTTATCACGACTCCAATACTAGCCCTTCTCCTCGCACTGACAATCTGAACCCCCCTCCCCCTTCCATTCCCTCTTGCAGATCTAAACCTGGGCCTCCTTTTCCTCCTAGCCATGTCAAGTCTAGCAGTCTACTCAATCCTATGATCAGGCTGAGCATCAAACTCCAAATACGCCTTAATTGGCGCACTACGAGCAGTAGCACAAACCATCTCTTATGAAGTAACACTAGCCATTATCCTCCTCTCCATTGTCATATTAAGCGGTAACTATACCATAACTACCCTTGCTACCTCACAAGAGCCATTATACCTCCTATTCTCCTCCTGACCTCTCGCAATAATATGGTTCATCTCAACACTAGCCGAAACAAACCGATCCCCATTTGACCTTACGGAGGGAGAATCTGAGCTGGTCTCAGGCTTCAATGTAGAGTACTCTGCAGGCCCATTTGCCCTATTCTTTCTAGCTGAGTACGCAAACATCATGCTAATAAATGCACTAACCACCCTCCTATTTCTAAACCCCAGCACACTTAGCCCACCATCAGAGCTATTCCCCCTTATTCTAGCCACAAAGACCCTACTCCTCTCCTCGAGCTTCCTATGAATTCGAGCCTCATATCCACGATTTCGATACGACCAACTCATGCACCTCCTCTGAAAAAACTTCCTCCCACTAACACTAGCACTACACCTCTGACACACCAGCATGCCAATCTCTTATGCGGGCCTACCTCCTTACCTGAGGAAATGTGCCCGAACGTCAAGGGTCACTGTGATAAAGTGAACATAGAGGTACACCAACCCTCTCATTTCCTAACAACCCTAGAAAAGCAGGAATTGAACCTGCACAGAAGGAATCAAAATCCTCCATACTCCCCTTATATTATTTCCTAGTAGTGTCAGCTAACAAAGCTATCGGGCCCATACCCCGAAAATGATGGTTCAACCCCCTCCCCTACTAATGAGCCCCCTTACAAAACTCACCCTAACACTCAGCCTAGCCCTAGGAACAACAACCACAATCATAAGCAACCACTGAGTCACAGCTTGAGCTGGGTTAGAAATCAACACCTTAGCCATTATTCCACTGATCTCAAAATCTCACCACCCCCGAGCTATCGAAGCAGCAACCAAATATTTCCTGATCCAAGCAACTGCCTCAGCACTAATGCTCTTTTCAAGCACAACCAACGCATGGTCTTCCGGACAATGAGACATCACCCAACTCACCGACCCCCCATCATGCCTCCTCCTTACAACTGCAATCGCCATCAAACTAGGCCTCACCCCATTTCACTTTTGATTCCCAGAAGTGCTACAAGGCTCATCCCTCACCACAGCCCTGCTGCTCTCCACAGCAATAAAACTCCCACCAACCGCCATTCTACTCCTCACTTCACACTCACTAAACCCCACGCTACTCTTCACTATAGCCATAATATCTATTGCCTTCGGTGGCTGAATAGGACTTAATCAAACACAAACCCGAAAGATCCTAGCCTTCTCATCTATCTCACACCTAGGCTGAATAACCATCATCATCACCTACAACCCAAAGCTAACTCTGCTAACCTTCTACCTCTACACCCTAATAACAGCATCCATCTTCCTCTCCATAAACTCAACCAATACCCTAAAACTATCAACACTAATAACCTCATGAACCAAAACCCCCATACTAAATACAACCCTTATACTAACCCTCCTATCATTAGCAGGCCTCCCCCCACTAACAGGCTTTCTACCCAAATGACTTATCATCCAAGAGCTAACCAAGCAGGAAATAGCCACAACAGCCACTATCATCTCAATACTCTCACTTCTAGGCCTATTCTTCTACCTACGCCTAGCGTACTGTTCAACAATTACCCTCCCCCCCAACTCCTCAAACAAAATAAAACAGTGATCCACCAAAAAACCAACTAACACCCTAATTCCCACACTCACACTCCTATCCCTATTACTCCTACCACTCTCCCCCATAATCCTCACCACCACTTAAGAAACTTAGGATAATATCAAACCAAGGGCCTTCAAAGCCTTAAACAAGAGTTAAACTCTCTTAGTTTCTGCTAAGACCCGTAGGGAGCTAACCTACATCTCCTGAATGCAACTCAGACACTTTAACTAAGCTAGGGCCTTACTAGGTAGGTGGGCTTCGATCCCACGATACCCCTAATTAACAGTTAGGTGCCCTAAACAGCAGGCCTCTACCTAAAAGGCTCCGATGCACTTTAAGCGCATATCGATGAGCTTGCAACTCAGCATGAACTTCACTACAGAGCCGATAAGAAGAGGAATCAAACCTCTGTAAAAAGGACTACAGCCTAACGCTCTAACACTCAGCCATCTTACCAACTTACCTGTGACCTTAAATCGATGACTATTCTCAACCAATCACAAAGACATTGGTACACTCTACCTCATTTTTGGCGCATGAGCTGGCATAATCGGTACCGCCCTAAGCCTACTTATCCGCGCAGAACTTGGTCAACCAGGAACCTTACTAGGAGACGACCAGATCTACAATGTAATCGTCACTGCCCATGCTTTCGTAATAATCTTCTTCATAGTTATACCAATCATAATCGGAGGGTTTGGAAACTGACTAGTCCCCCTTATAATTGGTGCCCCCGACATAGCATTCCCACGCATAAACAACATAAGCTTCTGACTCCTCCCTCCTTCCTTCCTCCTCCTACTAGCCTCATCCACAGTTGAAGCGGGAGCGGGCACAGGATGGACTGTTTACCCCCCCTTAGCCGGAAACCTTGCCCATGCTGGAGCATCAGTAGACCTGGCCATCTTTTCCCTCCACCTAGCAGGCGTATCTTCCATCCTAGGGGCAATCAACTTTATCACCACTGCCATCAATATAAAACCGCCTGCCTTATCACAGTACCAGACCCCGCTGTTCGTCTGATCTGTCCTTATCACTGCCGTATTACTTCTACTGTCCCTCCCTGTCCTGGCTGCCGGTATCACCATACTCCTCACAGACCGCAACCTAAACACCACATTCTTTGATCCTGCTGGAGGGGGAGATCCAATCCTATACCAGCATCTCTTCTGATTCTTCGGCCACCCAGAAGTATACATCCTTATCCTCCCAGGATTCGGAATCATTTCACATGTAGTAGCCTACTACGCAGGTAAAAAAGAACCATTCGGCTACATAGGCATAGTATGGGCCATACTGTCCATTGGATTCCTAGGATTTATTGTATGAGCTCACCATATATTTACAGTAGGAATGGACGTAGACACCCGAGCATACTTCACATCCGCCACTATAATCATTGCCATCCCAACTGGAATCAAAGTCTTCAGCTGACTAGCCACACTACATGGTGGAGCCATCAAATGAGATCCCCCGATACTATGAGCCCTGGGCTTCATCTTCCTATTCACCATTGGAGGACTTACAGGAATCATCCTAGCAAACTCCTCACTAGACATTGCCTTACACGACACATACTATGTAGTAGCACACTTCCACTATGTCCTCTCAATAGGCGCTGTCTTTGCCATTCTAGCAGGACTCACCCACTGATTCCCACTATTCACCGGATTCACCCTACACCAAACATGAGCTAAAGCCCACTTCGGGGTTATATTTGTTGGTGTAAACTTAACCTTCTTCCCCCAACATTTCTTAGGATTAGCGGGCATGCCACGACGATACTCAGACTACCCAGATGCCTATACACTATGAAATACCCTATCCTCCATTGGCTCACTAATCTCAATAACAGCCGTAATTATACTGACATTTATCATCTGAGAAGCCCTTGCCTCTAAACGAAAGGTCCTACAGCCAGAGCTAACTCCCACCAACATTGAGTGAATCCATGGCTGCCCACCCCCATACCACACCTTCGAAGAACCTGCCTTCGTCCAAGTGCAAGAAAGGAAGGAATCGAACCCTCACCCATTGGTTTCAAGCCAATTGCATACTAAACCACTTATGCTTCTTTCTTAAATGAGATGTTAGTAAACTTATTACATAGCCCTGTCAGAGCCAAGTCACAGGTAAAAACCCTGTACATCTCCACATGGCAAATCAATCACAACTAGTGTTCCAAGATGCCTCATCCCCAATCATAGAGGAGCTAATCGAATTTCACGATCACGCTCTCATAGTTGCACTAATAATCTGTAGCTTAGTCCTTTACCTCCTAACACTCATACTAATAGAGAAACTATCTTCAAACACCGTTGACGCCCAAGAAATCGAACTTATTTGAACAATTCTACCAGCTATCGTCCTTATCTTACTTGCCCTGCCATCCCTACAAATCTTGTACATAATAGACGAAATTGATGAGCCCGACCTAACCCTAAAAGCTATCGGACATCAATGATACTGATCCTACGAATACACAGACTTCAAAGACCTCTCATTCGACTCATACATACTCCCAACAACAGAGCTCCCACTAGGACATTTCCGACTCCTAGAGGTCGACCATCGCGTTGTTCTTCCAATAGAATCCCCCATTCGTATCATCGTAACTGCTGATGACGTCCTCCACTCCTGAACAGTTCCAACATTAGGAGTGAAGACCGATGCCATCCCAGGACGACTTAACCAAACATCATTTATCACTACCCGCCCAGGAGTCTTCTATGGCCAATGCTCAGAAATCTGTGGAGCCAACCATAGCTTCATACCTATTGTAGTAGAATCCACCCCCCTCGCCTACTTCGAAAACTGATCCTCACTCCTATCCTCCTAACCATTAAGAAGCTATGTACCAGCACTAGCCTTTTAAGCTAGACAAAGAGGAAGTTCTCCTCCTTAATGGTATGCCACAACTCAACCCAAACCCATGACTCTCCATTATAATTATAGCATGATTAACATTCTCCCTAATTATTCAGCCTAAAATACTATCCTTTACCCCCACAAACCCCCCCGCTAAAACAGCCTTAACCACAAAAGCTGCCCCCTGAGCCTGACCATGATCCTAACCTTCTTCGACCAGTTCTCAAGCCCCTACCTCTTTGGAGTACCACTAATCCTTCTTTCAACACTACTTCCCACTCTACTCCTTCCAACACCAAGCACCCGATGAATCACCAACCGCCTATCTACTCTCCAATCATGCCTTATCCACACAATTACAAAGCAACTCATAATTCCACTAAACAACCCCGGCCATAAATGAGCCCTTATCCTCACATCTCTATTAATATTCCTGTTAATAGTTAATCTCCTAGGCTTGCTGCCCTATACATTTACCCCAACCACCCAGCTCTCAATAAATATAGCCCTCGCGTTCCCACTCTGACTTGCTACACTGCTCACAGGCCTGCGAAATCAACCCACAACTTCCCTAGGCCATCTTCTACCCGAAGGGACTCCCACACCACTAATCCCAGCCCTAATCGTAATCGAAACCATCAGCCTTCTTATCCGTCCACTTGCCTTAGGTGTCCGCCTCACAGCAAACCTCACCGCAGGGCACCTACTTATCCAACTCATCTCAACAGCAACCATTACACTCCTTCCCACCATAACCACACTATCCGCCCTTACTGCCACAGTCCTCCTCCTACTAACGATCCTAGAGATAGCAGTAGCCATTATTCAAGCCTACGTCTTCGTACTTCTACTGAGCCTCTACCTACAAGAAAACATCTAATGGCCCACCAAGCACATTCCTACCACATAGTAGACCCTAGCCCATGACCCATCTTCGGAGCTGCCGCTGCCCTACTCACCACATCAGGGCTAATCATATGATTCCACTATAACTCCTCACAGCTATTAGCCCTAGGACTTCTCTCAATCATCCTCGTTATGCTCCAATGATGACGAGATATCGTACGAGAGAGCACATTCCAGGGCCACCACACACCCACAGTCCAAAAAGGCCTACGATACGGAATAATCCTCTTTATTACATCAGAGGCATTCTTCTTTCTCGGGTTCTTCTGAGCCTTCTTCCACTCCAGCCTAGCACCAACCCCAGAACTGGGCAGCCAATGACCTCCAGCCGGAATCACACCCCTCAACCCCCTAGAAGTCCCCCTACTAAACACAGCCATCCTACTAGCCTCTGGCGTTACTGTAACCTGAGCCCACCACAGTATCACAGAGGGGAACCAAAAGCAAGCAATCCAAGCACTAACCCTCACAATCCTACTGGGCTTCTACTTCACTGCCCTCCAGGCAACAGAGTATTACGAAGCATCATTCTCAATTGCCGACAGCGTGTACGGCTCAACCTTCTTTGTAGCTACCGGATTCCACGGACTCCATGTTATTATTGGATCCTCCTTCTTATCGGTCTGCCTTCTACGATTAATCAAATTCCACTTTACATCCAACCACCACTTCGGATTCGAAGCAGCAGCTTGATACTGACACTTCGTAGACATCATCTGACTATTCCTCTACATAACTATCTACTGATGAGGATCCTGCTCTTCTAGTATACTTATTACAATAGACTTCCAATCTTTAAAATCTGGCAAGACCCCAGAGAAGAGCAATAAACATAATCACATTTATACTCACCTTAACCCTCACCCTCAACATCGCTCTAGTCACACTAAACTTCTGACTCAGCCAGATAACCCCAGACTCAGAAAAGCTATCGCCCTACGAATGCGGATTTGACCCACTAGGATCTGCCCGACTTCCATTCTCCATTCGATTCTTCCTCAGTAGCCATCCTATTCCTCCTATTCGACCTAGAAATCGCCCTCCTATTGCCCCTACCATGGGCCACCCAACTAAAATACCCAACTACAACCCTACTCTGAACACTTATCATTATCCTCCTACTAACTCTAGGTCTAATTTACGAGTGATCCCAAGGAGGATTAGAGTGGGCAGAATAAGAGAGTTAGTCTAAGCAAGACAGTTGATTTCGACTCAACAAACCATAGCTCACCCTATGACTCCCTTCATGTCCTCCCTACATCTAAGCTTCTGTTCAGCTTTCACCTTAGGCTGCCTAGGGCTAGCCTTCCACCGAACCCACCTTGTCTCCGCCCTACTATGTCTAGAAAGCATAATACTATCAGTGTATATTGCCCTCTCATCCTGGTCTCTCGAAAACCAAGCACCATCCTTCACCTTAATCCCCATCCTTATACTAACATTCTCTGCCTGTGAAGCAGCCACAGGACTAGCAATACTAGTAGCCTCCACACGAACACACGGCTCCGACCACCTACAGAACCTAAACCTGCTACAATGCTAAAGATCATCCTACCAACCATAATATTACTTCCCACAGCTCTCCTCTCGCCCCTAAAATTTATATGGACTAATATCACAATACACAGCCTACTAATCGCCACCCTAAGCCTACAATGACTAGTACCCTCATACCACCCATACAAAAACCTCACCCAATGAACAGGCACAGACCAAACATCCTCTGCCCTGCTAGTACTCTCCTGCTGGCTACTACCACTTATAATCTTAGCAAGCCAAAATCACCTGCACCACGAACCCCCCACACGAAAGCGGATCTTTACAACAACCCTAATTACAGTACAACCATTTATCATACTAGCCTTCTCAACCACAGAGCTTATAATATTCTATGTCTCCTTTGAAGCAACCCTAATTCCAACCCTAATCCTCATCACACGATGAGGAAATCAACCAGAGCGCCTAAGTGCCGGCATTTACCTCCTCTTCTACACACTCATCAGCTCCCTCCCCCTACTAGTTGCAATCCTATTCTTACAGTCACAGACAGGCACCCTACACCTCCCCACCTTAAAACTAACCCCCTACTCACTATTACCCACGCTAGCAAGCCACTGATCCACCCTCTTTCTAAACACAGCCCTACTAATAGCCTTCATAGTAAAAGCACCCCTATATGGCCTCCACCTCTGACTCCCCAAAGCCCACGTAGAGGCCCCAATTGCCGGATCCATACTACTTGCCGCCCTCCTTCTTAAACTTGGTGGGTATGGCATTATACGAATCACCTACCTTACATCCCCACCCCCAAACAACCTCCTCCACTACTCATTTATCACACTTGCCCTCTGAGGAGCACTAATAACCAGCTCAATCTGCTTACGCCAAGTCGACCTAAAATCCCTCATCGCCTACTCCTCTGTAAGCCACATAGGCTTAGTAATTGCCGCATGTATAATCCAAACGCACTGGTCATTCTCTGGGGCCATAATCCTTATAATCTCCCATGGCCTAACATCCTCTATACTATTCTGCTTGGCCAACACAAACTACGAGCGCACGCACAGCCGCACTCTCCTCCTTGCCCAAGGACTTCAACCCCTCCTCCCCCTAATAGCTATCTGATGGCTGTTAGCCAACTTAACCAACATAGCCCTCCCCCCCACCACAAACCTGATAGCAGAACTGAGCATTATAGTTGCACTATTTAACTGATCCTCCCCCACAATCCTCTTAACTGGGGCTGCAACCCTGCTAACCGCCTCATACACCTTGTTTATATTAACAACTACTCAGCGAGGAACCCTATCCCCCTGCGTCACAACACTCCAAAACTCTACCACACGAGAGCACCTCTTAATAACCCTGCACCTCCTCCCAATACTCCTCCTAATCCTAAAACCAGAGCTAATCTCAGGACCCCTCTCATGCAAGTATAGTTTAAACCAAACATTAGACTGTGACCCTAAAAATAGAAGTTAGATCCTTCTTACCTGCCAAGGGGAGGTCCAACCAACAAGAACTGCTAATTCTTGCATCTGAGTCTAAAACCTCAGCCCCCTTACTTTTAAAGGATAAGAGTAATCCACTGGTCTTAGGAGCCACACATCTTGGTGCAAGTCCAAGTAAAAGTAATGGAAACCGCCCTACTTCTTAATACCACCCTACTACTTACACTAACAATTACTCTAACACCCACACTCCTCTCCCTCCTCTCAAAAAACTTCAAAAACTCCCCCGAAACCATCACCACCACCATCAAAGCTGCCTTCCTAACCAGCCTCATACCAATAGCACTCTTCATACATTCGGGGCTAGATAGCATCACCTCCCACTGAGAGTGAAAGTTTATCATAAACTTCAAAATTCCTCTTAGCCTCAAAATAGATCAGTACTCCATACTATTTTTCCCCATTGCACTCTTTGTAACATGGTCCATCCTACAATTTGCAATATCATATATAGCATCAGACCCCCACATCACAAAATTCTTCTCCTACCTAATAACATTCCTAATCGCCATACTAACATTAACCCTCGCCAACAACATATTCCTCCTCTTCATTGGTTGAGAAGGAGTAGGTATTATATCCTTCCTGCTAATCAGCTGATGGCATGGACGAGCAGAGGCTAACACAGCAGCCTTGCAGGCCGTACTCTATAACCGAATTGGAGATATTGGGCTTATTCTAAGCATAGCATGACTTGCATCTACCCTAAACTCCTGAGAAATACAACAAATGTTCTCGCCCATAAAGACCCCAACCCTCCCCCTGCTAGGACTCATCCTAGCCGCTACAGGAAAATCTGCCCAATTCGGCCTTCACCCTTGACTGCCAGCAGCCATAGAGGGTCCAACTCCAGTCTCTGCCCTACTCCACTCGAGCACAATAGTAGTCGCCGGAATTTTCCTACTTATCCGCTTCCACCCCCTACTCACCCACAACAAAACCGCCCTCACCCTATGCCTCTGCCTAGGGGCTATTTCCACACTATTCGCCGCCACATGCGCCCTCACACAGAACGACATCAAAAAAATCATTGCCTTCTCAACATCCAGCCAACTTGGACTAATAATAGTCACCATCGGGCTAAATCTTCCACAACTAGCCTTCCTGCATATCTCCACCCACGCCTTCTTCAAGGCCATACTGTTCCTATGCTCAGGATCAATTATCCACAGCCTAAATGGAGAGCAGGACATTCGAAAAATGGGAGGCCTACAAAAGACACTCCCAACAACCACCTCCTGCCTAACAACCGGAAATATAGCACTAATAGGGACCCCATTTCTAGCAGGATTCTTCTCAAAGGACCTCATCATTGAAAACCTAAATACCTCCTACCTAAACACCTGAGCATTGCTCCTAACCCTCCTAGCTACCGCCTTCACCGCCACATACAGCCTACGAATAACCCTCCTAGTACAAACAGGATTTACTCGGACCCTAACAATAACCCCAATAAACGAAAACAACCCACAAACCCTCAACCCAATCACCCGTCTAGCCCTAGGGAGCATTATAGCTGGTCTACTCATCACATCCTACACAACTCCCACACAAACCCCACCAATAACAATGCCCACACTAACAAAAACCGCAGCTATCATCGCCACAGCCCTAGGCCTTATCCTTGCCCTAGAGCTCGCAAATATAACCCACGCCATAACCCACCCTAAGCAAAACAGCTACCTAAACTTCTCCTCTACACTAGGTTACTTCAACATCCTAACTCATCGCCCAAGCTCCACAAACCTACTAAACACAGGACAAAAAGTCGCCACCCACCTCACAGACCTGTCCTGATACAAAAAAATAGGACCAGAGGGGCTTGCTAACCTACAACTTATGGCATCCAAAACCTCCACTACCCTACACAAGGGGTTAATCAAAGCCTATCTAAGCTCATCCGCTCTATCAATCTTGATGGCCCTACTATCCCTATAACCCAAAAATCTAATGGCCCCAAACCCACGAAAATCACACCCCCTACTAAAAATAGTAAACAGCTCTCTAATTGACCTACCAACCCCCTCTAACATTTCCGCCTGATGAAACTTCGGATCACTCCTAGGAATCTGCCTAACAGTACAAATCCTAACAGGCTTACTTCTAGCTGCCCACTACACCGCAGACACATCCCTAGCCTTTTCATCTGTAGCCAACACTTGCCGAAACGTACAGTACGGATGGCTAATCCGCAGCCTCCATGCAAACGGAGCCTCCTTCTTCTTCATCTGCATCTACCTCCACATTGCCCGAGGGCTCTACTATGGCTCTTACCTGTACAAAGAAACCTGAAACACAGGAATTATCCTCCTACTCACCCTTATAGCAACTGCCTTCGTAGGGTATGTCCTACCATGAGGCCAAATATCATTCTGAGGAGCCACAGTCATCACAAACCTATTCTCCGCTATCCCCTACATTGGTCAGACACTAGTAGAGTGGGCCTGAGGGGGATTCTCCGTAGACAACCCCACCCTAACCCGATTCTTCACCCTACATTTCCTCCTCCCATTCGTAATCACCAGCCTAGTTCTCATCCACCTAACCTTCCTTCATGAGTCAGGGTCTAACAACCCCCTAGGTATTACATCAAGCTGCGACAAAATTCCATTCCACCCCTACTTCTCCCTAAAAGACCTACTGGGATTTACAATTATACTCCTCCTACTTACCACCCTAACCCTATTCTCCCCCAACCTCCTTGGAGACCCAGAAAATTACACACCAGCAAACCCCCTAGTCACTCCCCCTCATATTAAACCAGAATGATACTTCCTATTCGCCTACGCAATCCTACGCTCAATCCCCAACAAACTGGGAGGAGTCTTAGCCCTAGCTGCCTCCGTACTAATTTTATTCCTAAGCCCACTCTTACATAAATCCAAACAGCGCACTATAACCTTCCGCCCAGCCTCCCAGCTCCTATTCTGAACGCTAGCCGCCAACCTACTTATTCTAACATGAATTGGAAGCCAACCAGTAGAGCACCCATTTATTATCATCGGACAGCTCGCCTCACTGACCTACTTTACCATCATCCTTATTCTACTTCCCGTTACCTCAGCCCTAGAGAACAAACTCCTCAACTAAACTCTAATAGTTTACCAAAAACATTGGTCTTGTAAGCCAAAGAACGAAGGCTCCCCCTTCTTAGAGTTATCAGAAAAAGAGGGCTAAACCTCTATCACCAACTCCCAAAGCTGGTATTTTCCATTAAACTATTTCCTGACCCTAAACCGCCCGAATCGCCCCACGAGATAGGCCCCGCACAAGCTCCAGCACAGCGAACAAAGTTAGCAGCAACCCCCAGCCAGCCACCAAAAACATCCCTCCCCCACAAGAGTAAAACAAAGCCACCCCACTAAAATCCAACCGAACAGAGGAGAGCCCCCCACTATCTACTGTCATCACCTTAAACTTCTCACCCTCTCACCCCCCAACAGCAAACCCCAGACCAACCACCAGCACAAACCCCACAGCATACCCCACAACACGCCAATCCCCCCAAGCCTGAGGAAATGGGTCCGCCGCCAACGAGACGGAGTAGACAAAGACCACTAATATCCCACCCAAATACACCATAAAGAGCACTAAGGATATAAAAGAAACCCCTAGGCTTACCAATCACCCACATCCTACAACAGAGCCTAAAACCAACCCAACAACCCCATAGTAGGGAGAGGGGTTAGAAGCAACTGCCAGCGCAGCTAAAACAAAACTAATCCCCAAAAAAATGACTAAATAGGCCATAAATTCTCGCTTGGTCTCTACCCAAGGTCTATGGTTTGAAACACCATCGTTAATGGCTACCTTAACTACAAGAACTCTATACATGGCCCCCCCCTTCCCCCCCCATAGCACTGCTATGGGGCATTTAGGCTATGTGTATCGAGCATTCAACAGTTATCCTTAATACACTTCATTCAGTTTACTGTGGGTAAGAGACTTTATGTTCTATCCCATTGTGCTGTACGCTTGGATTGTTGGTGGTACCGCTCGGCTTTGCGTCTAGGGTTAGTGTCCTCCATGATAGCGTCAAGCCATATTCAATGAGGGAGGTCATGCAATGGTCTCCTTCAATTAACTCTGCTCTAGCATACGGAAGTGCCTTAGGGCAGGGACTCCATGTTACTCACGCATAACTGAGCCATCTCTCGTTAGGCGAGTCTCAGGAATCAGGTGATCTCTTAGTTGGTCAACTCCCGAGAAATCAGCAACTGGATGTACGTAAGGTTTATCCCGACCAGCTTCAGGCTCTTTCTTTCCCCCTACACCCTCGCCCTACTTGCGCTTTTGCGCCTCTGGTTCCTCGGTCAGGGCCATGACTCGTTTGGTTCACCATACGGTGCCCTCCACCGGGTCATTTGGTTCGCCCTTGGATAGCACTGTGCCTCGTAATCGCGACATCTTAATGGTTCGGCGCCTCTGGTATTTCTTTTTTTTTTCTCTCTTCATTCAGCCCCTCCAGTGCAACGGGAGCCCATTAGTGGTTGACGTGAGCATAATGGTCGGCGGCCTGGTTCTGGTCCTCAAGGGTGGATTAATGAGACGGTTGAAGTATATGGGGAATCATCTTGACACTGATGCACTTTGCTTCGCATCTGGTTATGGTTATCTCACAATCTGCCTATCATGGTGTTATTAGATTAATGATTGCTAGACATAATTCTCTTACTTTTCTTCATTCTTCATTACCCCTCAATTCCCTAACTTCGTCAAAACGAAGTCGGGAAATCTCTAATAAACTTTTATCAAACGTTTAACAAAAAAATTTTCATCAACAAACACTTTGCAACACAAACAAACTCACCTCGACTTTCATAAATTTGCTTAAGACGTTGTTCGTCACGATCAGCTTGTGACAGCAAACAAACGCTTTGTCTTCTCCTTATCATCCATATCACTTGTTATCTTCTTGTTGACGTTGTTTGTCTTCTTGTTTATTTGTTTGTTATTCACCAAACCCCCTCAAACACTAAACTATATCCTCCAACACAACCAAGCAAACCACCAGCAAAACATCCACTCATTACTATCCAACACCTCCCCCCACTGACCTACTTTACCATCATCCTTATTCTACTTCCCGTTACCTCAGCCCTAGAGAACAAACTCCTCAACTAAACTCTAATAGTTTACCAAAAACATTGGTCTTGTAAGCCAAAGAACGAAGGCTCCCCCTTCTTAGAGTTATCAGAAAAAGAGGGCTAAACCTCTATCACCAACTCCCAAAGCTGGTATTTTCCATTAAACTATTTCCTGACCCTAAACCGCCCGAATCGCCCCACGAGATAGGCCCCGCACAAGCTCCAGCACAGCGAACAAAGTTAGCAGCAACCCCCAGCCAGCCACCAAAAACATCCCTCCCCCACAAGAGTAAAACAAAGCCACCCCACTAAAATCCAACCGAACAGAGGAGAGCCCCCCACTATCTACTGTCATCACCTTAAACTTCTCACCCTCTCACCCCCCAACAGCAAACCCCAGACCAACCACCAGCACAAACCCCACAGCATACCCCACAACACGCCAATCCCCCCAAGCCTGAGGAAATGGGTCCGCCGCCAACGAGACGGAGTAGACAAAGACCACTAATATCCCACCCAAATACACCATAAAGAGCACTAAGGATATAAAAGAAACCCCTAGGCTTACCAATCACCCACATCCTACAACAGAGCCTAAAACCAACCCAACAACCCCATAGTAGGGAGAGAGGCTGAGAGGGCAGCAGCGATGGCACACCAGCTAGCAGGAGCATGCTACAGCTATTAGTTTAAACGGGTAAGGAGCGAAGGTAGAGGATAGTAGAGATAAAGGAGAGAGGGTATTAAAGGGAGGGAAGGAGGGGGGAGAAGGGAGGTAAACAAGAGAAGAGAAAACCCCCAACAAACTAAAACATAAACCAACCCCCATAAAACTAACAAATAGCCCAACCAACCAAAACTTATACGACCCTACGACTAACCCTATACATGGCCCCCCCCTTCCCCCCCCATAGAGGAGCTATGGGGCATTTAGGCTATGTGTATCGGGCATTCAATAATTATCCTAATACATTTCATTCAGTGATAAGTGGGCAAGAGTCTTTATGTTCTATCCCATTACGCTGTATGCTTGGATTGTTGGTGGTACCGCTCGGCTTTGCGTCTAGGGTTAGTGTCCTCCATGATAGCGTCAAGCCATATTCAATGAGGGAGGTCATATAATGGTCTCCTTCAATTAACTCTGCTCTAGCATACGGAAGTGCCTTAGGGCAGGGACTCCATGTTACTCACGCATAACTGAGCCATCTCTCGTTAGGCGAGTCTCAGGAATCAGGTGATCTCTTAGTTGGTCAACTCCCGAGAAATCAGCAACTGGATGTACGTAAGGTTTATCCCGACCAGCTTCAGGCTCTTTCTTTCCCCCTACACCCTCGCCCTACTTGCGCTTTTGCGCCTCTGGTTCCTCGGTCAGGGCCATGACTCGTTTGGTTCACCATACGGTGCCCTCCACCGGGTCATTTGGTTCGCCCTTGGATAGCACTCTGCCTCGTAATCGCGACATCTTAATGGATCCGGCGCCTCTGGTATTTCTTTTTTTTTTCTCTCTTCACTCTGCCCCTCCAGTGCAACGGGAGCCCGCTAGGTGGTTGACGTGAGCATAATGGTCGGCGGCCTGGTTCTGGTCCTCAAGGGTGGATTAATGAGACGGTTGAAGTATATGGGGAATCATCTTGACACTGATGCACTTTGCTTCGCATCTGGTTATGGTTATCTCACAATCTGCCTATCATGGTGTTATTAGATTAATGATTGCTAGACATAATTCTCTTACTTTTCTTCATTCTTCATTACCCCTCAATTCCCTAACTTCGTCAAAACGAAGTCGGGAAATCTCTAATAAACTTTTATCAAACGTTTAACAAAAAAATTTTCATCAACAAACACTTTGCAACACAAACAAACTCACCTCGACTTTCATAAATTTGCTTAAGACGTTGTTCGTCACGATCAGCTTGTGACAGCAAACAAACGCTTTGTCTTCTCCTTATCATCCATATCACTTGTTATCTTCTTGTTGACGTTGTTTGTCTTCTTGTTTATTTGTTTGTTATCATCTTGCTGGTGTTACTTCTCTTCTTATCAACGCCATTTGCCCTCTCCAAACACCCCACCAATACCCCTCCTAACCAAGCCAACAAGTAAACAGATTTACCTAGTATAACCCCC